CTTTATCCATGGATCCCTTACTTATACTTATTCAATTGGAAAGATTGATCCAATTCCAAATTCACAAAAATTATGTTTCGTAATTTCATAATCAAAATTTGAAATTTCTAATTGACCCTTGGATACAAATCACGAGAATGGATATTCTTCCTCGAATCTTTCATTTAGAGGTAAAGGATTCAAATGAAATCCTTTTAAGAAATCAAGTTTTTGATCAGAATATGAATGAAACTGAAGAACCCCTTAACTATTAAGAGGATTAATAGAACGAATCGCACTTTTACCACTAAACTATACCCGCTACAATACGATTATTGTATAGAAATGGGACTTTTGTCGAACAAGGGAATCGGACGTAATCAATATAGGACAGAAATAAAAAAAATCATGAAATGCAAATTAGAGCTTAGAGTATTGACGTGTTTGTTAGGAGTCCTAATGAAATTAGGAAAAGAGGACTTATTTTGTTTAAAAATAAAAAACGAAATTGAATAACTAAATAAAATAACAAATTTGGTTCTTGAAGGAGTTTTGACAGATACGGCTCGACAAAACAATTTAAGCCATAACATAAAATGCATTGTGCAAAAAAAAATACATCGTTCTGTTTTTCCCTTTTTTCGAGTATCCAGTAAAAGTAAATTAAATAAAAAAAAAGAAGAAGAAACAAAAGAATAATAAAGAATAAGAAATGACACTTTGATTCCATCTAAATCATTTTTTTTATGATTTTGCGGTATGGTTCATTGGAACAAAAAAAGGCCCGGCTGGGTACTGACCAGACCAGGCCGTGAAAATAAAAAAAAAAGGCCTTTTGTAATTTTGTAAAGAGATATTCTTTATTTTTTTCTATTTTGATTCGAGATATCTCTTTCGAGGCCATTCTTTATTTTAATTTTATAGAAATAAAAAATGGAATTCCTGATAAAAGTTGTATCCATCTGTATAATACAATACACAAAATACAATAAAAAAATATATAAGCTATATAATAAAGTTAAAGTAAAGAAGGGCCTTTTTTTCAAGCATTATCTTTTGTGTAATGTAACATAGTAATTATTATTATTTTTTTTTTTCAATTAGGAGAGATGGCTGAGTGGATTAAAGCGTCGGATTGCTAATCCGTTGTACGGGCTATTCGTACCGAGGGTTCGAATCCCTCTCTTTCCGTTTCCGTCGCTGACTGGGTATCTTTCAAATTCGAATTTAGCGAACCCTTTTGCTTTTTTTATTTGACTAGTTAAAGATGTAGAATAGATAAAATCAAATCCTAAAAACATTTCTAAGAATAAAGTAAAGAAAAATTTCTTATTTTTTAGTCTTCACGTCCAGGATTACGCCCTGGATCATTAGATAGGAACCCGAAGATGAAGAGAGAAACAAAGAATATAACTACGGTGTAAACAAAGAGTTTGAGAGTAAGCATTACACAATCTCCAAATTTTTTTTTGGGGGGGGGGAAAGAGAATAGATTCTCTATTTTTATACTACATATCCTATTTTGACACCAAGAAATGAAACGGTTTTTCAAATTGATAGAAATACAAAAGAGTTTTTATTTTTCGAAATTAACACAATTCGACTTCGATATTGTGGCGGACTCTAATAGGTTCTTTCAGTGAAAAAAAAAAGGGTCAGAATCGTGAAATGGGGAAATCTAAATTTATCGTGTCTGCCCAAGAATTTTACTGTTTTACTTGAGGGTTCATTCAAATTGGAAGACTCATCTGGTCTTATCAATTGTTAGAATTTTTTTTTCTCGAGCTTGAATAAATCATGAATTTTTCTCGGACACTATTAACGATCTTATCGAAAACTTACAGCAGCTTGCCAAACAAAGGCTAAGAGAAAAAAGAGAAGAGGTATTACTGGCATAACATCTACAATTGGATTCAAAAAAGCGTACGCCTCGGGTAATTTGCCGAATAAAAAACTACTCGAATAAAGGGCAGAATTAAGAAAGATATAGATCAAACTAAAGGTATTAAGCATAACAAACATTTTGTTCTTGGAGATAATTGTATTTTGATTGAGTTAAAAATATGTTATTGATATAAGCTAAAAATGACGAAAAGAAAGTAAGGTAGACAAAAAAAAATACTTCTTTGAACCGAACCAATCAAAACAAAAATCCTTCAATTCTCACAAGAGAATAGAAGAAATCATACTTTCATACAATATCTTAATTGAATTCTATGTAATGATCAATAAATGGAGTTTAATTCTGCATCTACTTGTGTCAAAATCTTAAAAAAAGAATCTACTTTATTCCGTAGAGATTTGGCCGGGAATTGACGAACAACCAATATTAGTGTTTATTAGTATCGAATAGAAAAGAAATTCAAATGGGGCGTGGCCAAGCGGTAAGGCAACGGGTTTTGGTCCCGCTATTCGGAGGTTCGAATCCTTCCGTCCCAGAGCGACCTCTTATATATATCCGAATATCAGACTCCAAATTACTTTTTTGAGCAACCTCTCTTTCAGAGTATAATTTTTTTAAGAGTCTAATTTTTGATAAAATGGACTTCTTGTTTCTAATTTTCAAAACTCTTCTCTGAATAATCTGAATAAGATGTTTTTTCATAAATTGAATCGAGTTCAAATAATACGAAAATAAAACGGAATCCATTTGTGATCCAAGTAAGATGGCAACATAGATCACAAGAGTTTGAATTCAAAAAAAGTCGGATGGGCCCTCCCCCTCCCTTTCACTTTGATATGGAAGTGAGTGGCTTAAAAAATCCTTACATACCCTACCTCCGTGAATTTGCAAGGATACATTCTAAATCGAAATGCAAAAACCTCTATCTTTCTCTCTATCTTTCTTATATTTTTTTTTAATAAGACAGCCCCGATTTTTTATTTCATTTCTTGAAATCTAAACAAGAGGGTATTCGTGGTACTGTTTGAATTCAATCAATGGAATTAAGTTTCTAAGACCGGTTTAGGGTAAAAGAACAATTATAGTAAAGAATGATGTAATCTGGACCCTTTTGTCTTTTTATCTATACAAAAGAGTCTAGCATCCCGTATCAAATAGGATCCTATTTTTATTTATGATTAATCATCCCCCAGAATGAATTGGGAGTGGGGTCCATACGAGTTAGTGAGCGATGTAAGATCTCATAATCAATCGAGTTTCATATGGGTGAATTTTCTTTGAGCTGGAGGTATTTGATGTTTGGCTTTAATTAATAATTGGAAATGTATTTAATCATAATTAATAATTGAGACGGGGTCCATTCATATATCTTCATCCTCTATATTTACTTTTTACTTTATTTTCTTTTTATTTTTATTCGTGTTCTTTTTTGTTTTATTTAGAAATAAAAAGAAATATTGCATTCATGCAATAAAATTAAAATAGAGGGTGAAATTAAATTCTTACTGAGGCTTCTTCCTCATAAATTAACTAACTATTCCTTTCATATCGAAGGAAAAAGGACTGGGTATTGACCGAAGCAATGACTATTCATGATTCCATAATTGAATCAATTACATACCGGTTCAAAACTAGAAAAATGTTATGGTAAAACTTCGTTTGAAACGATGTGGTAGAAAGCAACGTGCGACTTGAAGGACACGATCCGCTGTGGATTTTTTTTTTATCCGCCATTTTAGATTGTAGATTATCTAAAAATGAATGGGCTCTTGGCTCGACATACTTTGTTCTGTTCTACTAGAATTCTTGTTTTTTGTTGGGGTGTAGTGTAAATAGGACATGATGGAGCTTGAGTAGAAAGTATTTGTTCATTTCGCAGGGGCAAGGATCTAGGGTTAATACCAATCAATAAGTTGTAACAAACTTCGTAAGTATATTTTCGATATATAAATCGAAAGAATCCGATTCGAGCAATTTTGAAATCAAAAACGACAATTTGTTGGAATTGGTAAAACTCTTTCGATGAAAAGTGTATCATGCAGGAATCAATTGTTCGTATGATTCTTTGATAGAAAAAAATCGCAAAAAGGGGTGTGTTGCCGCCATTTTTGAAAACGAAAGATCACCGAAGTAATGTCTAAACCCAATGATTCAAGGCAAAGATAAAAAGGATCCTGGAACAAGGAAATACCGTTTCAATTGTCTCAACAATTAGATCAGAATGGGAATTAAGAATCAAAAAATCGATTCGAAACGAGACAAAAAAAAAGGGGTTAGAGACCACTCAAAAAAAGAAATCCCTAAAGATTTTCTTTTGGGCTATTTAAAAGTTATCCAACTTGAGTTATGAGAGTACGAATGCTTTTTTTTTTTCGAAAAAGAAGGACTTAAATCACACAATTTCTAATCATTTTTTCTCGAGCCGTACGAGGAGAAAACTTCTTATACGTTTCTAGGGGGGGGTATTGTTCATCTACATCTATCCCAATGAGCTGTTTATCGAATCGTTGCAATCGATGCTCGATCCCGAAGAGAGGGAAGAGATCTTCGGAAAGTGGGTTTTTATGATCCGATAAATAATCAAACCCATTTAAATCTTCCTGCCATTTTAGATTTCCTTGACAAGGGCGCTCAACCTACAGGAACGGTTCATGATATTTCAAAGAAGGCTGGGGTTTTTAAGGAACTTCATCTTAATTAAACGAAATTGCATCGAGGGTATAGAATAAAAAAAGAGGGTGTGGATGACTCCTATATAGTTTTGTATAACTTTTTCTTTACTACTCCCCCCTTTTTTGTTCTATTCATACCTACTTTTTATTCCTATTTAATATTGCTCCCATAAAGTATCATGTTCTGTAAGTATAAGGACAAAAAAAATAAGCAGAAGAACAAAAATCAATTTTATTGATATAAGATGCATATAAAAAAGATCAAACGAATACAACGAACCAATTGGATCGAGAAATCGAAAATTTACATTACTCGCAATCGAAACGGGGCGTTTTATAGTTTGTCGTTGTAAATCTATTAACAAATCACAAAACAAGGGATTCAACTTGTTTATTTTACTTATATTGATTGATTGAATCAATGTCAACCCGAGATTTCTTTTTTT